TTCCAATACATCTGTGGGGCAGGCTCGTACACATTGAGTACACCCTATACATGTATCATAAATCTTTACTGAATGTGACATTGGATCTATCAATTTTTTGAACGTTATCAATTTTCGATCTGGTAAAATCAGTAGTAACTGAATCATATATTGTAGACACCAGACGAATCGGCGGTTTACCAGAATTTTTTTTTTTAATTGAATAATCAATCTACTTCTGGATCTGGTCATGAGAATGAGAGAGGTCCAAGATACTTTGATTTATTACGTTTCAGCAAACATGGTCATACGAGTTATACACGACACGCTAATTCTAATTGGTAAATATTCTATATATCTGTCTTTATTTATATCATTACGACTATTTATTCAACAAATTCGATTGATTGATACGAGTTGATTTTCTGTTACGATAGATCGACGAAACAATAGCTGGCCCAATAGCTGCTTCAGCGGCTGCAATAGCTATAACAAAGATCGAGAAAATGTCTCCTTTTAATTGTCGACTATCAAATAAATCAGAAAATGTTACGAGATTTAGATTAACCGCATTCAGTATAAGCTCAAGACACATAAGTGCTCTAACCATGTTTCGGCTTGTGATCAATCCATAAATACCGATAGAAAATAAATAGGCACTCAAAATAAGTACATGCTCGGTCATCATTGACCAACTCCTCATCAATTGAGATTGATTTCAATATGAACAACAATACAATTTAACCGATTTGATTGACTAGAATATAACAAGTACGGAAAAAAGGAAGGTATTAGTAATGGATCGAACTCAAACCCATTCAATTTAATATATGAACAATAGAATATCAAAATGGAACTGAAGGGAAATTGATGTGATAATAATAACACAGAACAAAACACGGCCTTATTTATTTTATTTGATTTTGGATTTCTAATTCTAAGTATTTATTACTGACGAGCCATAGCAATTGCACCTATCAAAGCAACTAAAAGAATTATAGAAATGAGTTCAAATGGAAGATAAAAATCTGTTGATAAATGAATTCCAATTTGTTGAACGTTACTTGTCAGGTCCTGCTCTATAATCTGGTTTGATCTTGTAGTCCAAATAATCCCGTACCATGACGTATCTGAGATAGTAGTAATTAGTGAAAAAAGAATACTTGTACAAACCAGTGAAGTAACTCCATCTCCAACTGTCCAAAGATATAAATCTTTGTAATATTCTGAACCATTCATGAACATCACAGCAAATACGATTAAGACATTTACGGCTCCCACGTAAATAAGGAGCTGTGCAGCAGCTACAAAATAGGAGTTAGATGGAATATGGAATAAGGATATACAAACAAGAACCAATCCTAATGAAAAGGCAGAATAAATTGGATTGGTAAGTAATACCACCCCTAGGCCTCCTAATATAAGACCTGATCCTAGAAATACTAAAAGAATATCATGTATTGATCCAGGTAAATCCATTATGTGTAAAATAAGAGATAAATAAGTTGAAATATTTCATTTTCATGACCTTACTGACCGGGACAGGAAAAACGAGGTTACCCTATCTTTCTTTTTTTTTTTTTTCTTGTATATGCCTAATTGAATTGAATCTTAATGTGGTGTGGATTGATGTAGATACAGTTATTGGACCAATCCCGCTTTTGTATCCGAAAGAGTAGTTGAAATTTGATATTTCGAAATCATCACGGATATCTGAATCTATTCTAAATCCAAATCAAGCCGTGATTCTCACCAATCAATAGTTATGTTTTGTAGTTACTAACCAACCAAAATGAAAGAAACTTCGCTTCTTTAGATCAAAACGGAATCTTAGTAATTGGTAATCGTTCTTGAATCAAGGGGGTTATCCGTGGCTATTTTTATTTGAGTCGAATTCATAATTGTTCGAATTGTGTAATCGCCAATTACTGACATTGGTAACCGACCCAAAGCAATTTGATTATAATTCAATTCGTGACGATCGTAAGTAGAAAGTTCATATTCTTCAGTCATTGATAAACAGTTTGTTGGACAATACTCGACGCAGTTACCACAAAATATACAGATTCCGAAATCAATACTATAATTAAGCAATCGTTTCTTTCTAATATCTGTTTCCAATCTCCAATCAACAACGGGTAGATCTATGGGGCATACACGAACACATACTTCACAAGCAATGCATTTATCAAATTCAAAGTGGATTCGACCGCGGAAACGCTCTGATGTGATCGATTTTTCATAAGGATATTGAATAGTTACAGGTAAACGATTCGCGTGGGATAAGGTAATCATGAAACTTTGACCAATGTACCTTGCAGCTCGTACTGTTTGTTGACCATAATTCATGAACCCGGTCACCATAGGGAACATATCGTGGATATCCATGAATAAATTGATGTTTCTTTCTCTTGCTTGAGAGAGGTTATGAATCTAGAATACCGTATTCTGTTACAGTGAAAGGAGTTGGGAAGAAGTTGTCAATAATAGATTACCTAGAGAAATAGGTAAAAGAAATTTC